TTTTATTGTGTCACTTAAATTATATAGAAATTCTTGAACCCAAGAGTTAAGAATAAGAAGTTCGTCATTACCTAGAATTGAATAAGCACTTAAAATAATGAAACAGATTATATTTGTCGAGAAGTGCAAAATCGTATGGATATGATCCTCATTGTTTATCTTTATCAATTGGATCGTTTCTTTGTGGATTCCTATATGAGCCCTTTGCAACCCTATTTCTGGGTATTCTTTTATTATTTTGTCCAATAGTAAGAGCTCTTCTAATTCGATGAATTTTTCTATAATACTCTTTTCTTGAATATCAGTCAAAAAAGTTTCGGATTGTGTAGTATTCCACCAATCAGTAACCCAAGATTCAACACTTTTCTTAAATGAAAGAAAAACCCACCAAGGCAAAAATACTATAGATATAACAGCAAGAAAAGGGAGAAATGCTTTCTTTTTTTCCATTTTTTAATCTTTGAATTGCTAATGAACTCGTCTCATTCTTCGAATCTATGCGCTGCGATCTACTAGTTAAACATAAGTTCTATTCTAAGGCATCGAACCCCGGAATCTATCCTTTTTTTTTTTTTCCAATTATGAATCTAGCAAGAATATAGAATAAGAAAGAGTTGAAAGAAATAATCAAAATCTTGTTTACAGATAATCTAATTGATCCAGTTTGAAACTGCTTCGCCTTCTCGATGAATGCTAAAGCGAGACTTAAAAAAAAAACAAATACTTCAAGGAATAGTATTCCGATTTCGACTTAAAAGAACTCCCCTTTTTATAGAAGTATTTTGAACTGAAATAGCAAATCAAAATACTTCAATTGGTACGCGCAAAAAATAGGCCAATTTTGCGGCTTTTTGCTCAATTTTACCCAGGGTCAAATTCTCATCAGTACGCGTCAATGGAATGGCTCCCTGTCCTTTGATTTCCATATAAAGGATACAACGAGGATAAATGCCTTCTTTAACTTCTATTCTGAGCGACTGAATATCCTTCATACGGAATCGTAGGAAGATGCGACGCTTTTTCCCAGGAAATCCCCAACGAAAAATACACACTATTCCTTCTTTTAGATCGAATCGATCATAGCCACTCCCCACATTCCACGAAATTGTGCACCACAAATAGGAACTAATAAAGAGACCCGCGATCCCGTAGAAGGACATCACGATCCCTTGTGGAAAAAAAATGATTTGCTGATATGGAACTAAAGATATAAAATTCTTACCGAGATAGCTGGAAGTTCCAACTAAGACGAATCCTAATGAACCTAAAAAAAGGATCAAGGCCCAGAAGAAATTACTTAGTTTTCGAGACCCCACTATACGTTCTATCCATATATATTTGGATCGCCAACTCATATTAAATCTAATTGCATGTTTTTTTTTATTGGAATGGAGAACCCTTTTGTTTTGGAAGTAACTCTCATCAACTAGTGCCATTCGCATGTAACCCTTTTTTTTTAGAAATAAAAGGAGTAATTCGTCGAATGGGGTTAGGTAAAAAAGAAAAGAATATCCCTTTTTAGGATCTTCGAGAAATATCTACATACATATAGATGGATCGACTTTCCGTTTCAGGCATCTGCCTCGATTCCAATCTATTTACAAATAATTCATATTTCCCTATATTGTTTGTATATTTTGAGCATCTATTTAGGATATATAAGAGCTGCTTCATTTATGCCCCTATGTTATACCATAACATACTCTACTAAATGCACATCTGTATTAGCGATCTCAAAGTCGTGAAAAAAAATGGATGACCATCAGATCTAAGAAATCTTGTTTTTTTGAACATGAAGAAATAAAGAAGCCATTGCAATTGCCGGAAATACTAGTCCTACTAACGGCACAAAAATAGATGGTAAGCTATTGAGAGTTGTCATAGAATGGGGTACCTCGATTGAATATTTAGACCTGTTATTACTATAAACATATCTTATACTAATTCTTCGTAGTATTCTATACTAATTCGTATATCGAATTGAGTATTCTATATAAGAGAAATAATAATAGAAATCCAATTTTTAGATATTATTATCAACTAGAAATCAAAATGAAATAGAAAATAGAGAAATTCACGAGATTAAGATGAAATAAATAGAAATTAAGTCAATACAATATTATCTTATTTCTCTTTCGATATGAAAGATATAAATATATGGATGATAATCCAGTCTTGTATGAAAATGGAATTCAATTCCAATTTTGCTATTCAATTTTATTTAGAGTTAAAATTAATATCAAAAGTTATTAGTCAAAAAAAAAAACAAAATAGGAACTTAGGGGGAGATTCGAGTCGAAAGAAAAGATACTCTATATCAATATTTTCTCTATTTGAATTCGTGATACATACGCAACAAGAAGGAAAGACGACCTGCGGTTTCTTTTTCGTGCCTAATTTTAATTTCACAAAAAAATAATTTTTTTGAGAATTCTTTAGAAAACTAAAAAGAAAAATGGATTTTGACTTTGATTCCAATAAACTATCTATTAGTTTTGCT